ATAGGAAAAAAGATAGAATTATATAACCGTACGGGCATCATCTTTTGTGCATTGCATACGGCTCTAGAATCAAATTGACTCTTTTACCCTCCATTGAAGATTGAAGCAAGATAAAAAGATAATTTATCAGCCCCAGATGGGTAAATGATCAAATTGCCACCCTTCCTTTCGTAGGAGTTCAAAAATGCTATAAAAAATACTATGATGGCTCCGTTGCTTTCTATTTTAAAATGGATTATTTGTTATATCTTTGATTGAGCAATCCCAAAGTTTCTTTTTTTTATCCAAAAAATCTTTTTCGCGCTCTTTTTTATAACAAAAATATTGTTTAAGAGCCCTTCGGTGTGAAAACAAAAAAGTTTGTGACGCTGGATTCGACTTCCGATAGATAATTGAAAATCGGAAATCCCTGTTATCTCATACTACTCTCTCGATACATAATCGAATCTTTTGGAACAAAGACAATACAAAAAATTTTTCATATCGAATTCGAAGTGCCATGCTATTATTACTTTATTATTACTTAATATTCAATATTCATATGGCGAAGGCATAGTTCTCTTTGTTTTCTCAAATAAAAAAAACCTCATTGGCGCCAAGCGTGAGGGAATGCTAGACGTTTGGTAAGTTCTCCCGCAGCTAGGAGAAAGGATCCCATTGACGCAGCTAAGCCCATGCATACTGTATGGACTTCTGGTCGCACAAATTGCATAGTATCATAAATCGCTAATCCGGCTATTACCCATCCGCCAGGAGAGTTTATAAACAAATACAGATCCTTAGTATCATCTTCGATACTGAGATATACCATAAGACCAATAAGTTGATTCGAGATCTCGCTATTAACGTCTTGGCCTAAAAAGAGTAATCTTTCTCGATAAAGTCGGTTGATTAGGGTAAAATTGCATCCCTTAAGAACCGTACGTGCACCTTTTGATGCATACGGTTCAAAGAAGATTGCGAGAATCAATGTCTAGATTCCAGTCTTGTTTATTTTTGCCTATTCTTTTTTTTTGATAGCAGTTTTTTTCTAACTTCTAACGAAAGGACTTTTTTTCTTCCTTAGACTAGAAAAAAGTCACTAAATTAATCGAATTAACTTCTCATTGATGTATTATTTCATCAAGATTCAATCCAAACCACGATGGTATTTTCTTGTTCATGAATAGGTCTCTTTCATCTTTTTAGGTTTCTGCTCTACTCCGGGTAAAGATCTGCCCGATATTGATTTGCACATATAGGACAAATCTTCTGATCACCATTTCTTTTTTATGACTTTTTTCAATTAATTTAAAATCTTTCACCAAGTATTTAGTTTGAGATTCCCTCGTTTCCCAATATAGGATATCTTTACAAATAACAAAGAGGAATCCTTTTTCATACGCGCAGTAATCGTAGATATATTACCAATTGGGTTTTTTATAAACAGAGCCTGGATTTTTCATTTTTTTAGTCCAACCAAAGCCAACCATAAATTATTTTAATTGATAATAGTACTATGAATCCCCCCAAACAATGGATCTAATTGCATGCACTTCACGCTCCAATTTTTTGATGATTCCATTTTTATTTCTTGGGCGAAACAGAGGATATCTCGATCGGGGAAGAGAACGGGGAAATCCCATATGACCCCATATTTCTGACAAGTCGCACTATACGTCAACCCAAGATGCATCTTCCTCTCCAGGAATTCGGAAAGGTACTTTTGGAACACCAATAGGCATGGATTAAAAGAAAAAAGAACTAAATACTCTATTTCACTTTGATATGAAAACGTAACAATAGGGTTTTATTGTCTTTATAATATTGGCTTTATCATAATTAATTTTATCCATAGATTAGAAAAATTCAAAAATAAAGACAAAATAAATAAAGGAATTTTTTTACGAATAAGTTCTTTTGAAGATAAATTAAGGATGGACGCGTTTAATCATTGAAAATGGTATCAACCCCCCATTGCGTATTGGTACTTATCGAGTATAGAATAAACTTGCTTCTCTTTGTTCCTACGAACAGAATTTTTCAATTATTATGAACAGAATAGAATAAATATTAACCTAACGCTTCCCTTGTTAGGAAATAATCCCTTGAACAAGGGAGGTCCATAGGATAGTCATAGTATAGTTTTTTACAATGCAATAAAGTTACGCATGTCCGTTTTTCTTTGCGAAAGGGGTATTTTCCATGGGTTTGCCTTGGTATCGTGTTCATACCGTTGTATTGAATGATCCCGGCCGGTTGCTTTCCGTTCATATAATGCATACAGCTCTGGTTGCTGGTTGGGCGGGCTCGATGGCTCTGTATGAATTAGCAGTTTTTGATCCTTCTGACCCTGTTCTTGATCCAATGTGGAGACAGGGTATGTTCGTTATACCCTTCATGACTCGTTTAGGAATAACCAACTCATGGGGAGGTTGGAGTATCACAGGAGGGACTGTAACGAATCCGGGGATTTGGAGTTACGAAGGTGTGGCAGGGGCACATATTGTATTTTCTGGCT